TCCCCACCACTACCTCCACCAGCAGCAGCATAACGCCTAGTTCCAGATCCTCTAGCAGCAAAGGTAGTAGAGCCTACAGCAGCACTACCTAAAGTAGCAAAGCAAGTAGCTGCAGTGGAAGTCACAGTAGTTGTAGCAGAGTAAGCTAGAGACAGAAGCAACGAGAAAGGCAGGAGCAGAGCCAGAAGCTTCCCACCTACTACCATCTTGCTCAGATAGAGAGCCAGTTCTCTTCATCCATTTATTTATATAGGCGCCACCTTGCCTAGCATCTCTTACAGTTCGTATAGCAGCATACCTTAAATTTCGAGATCCAGAGCATCCACTTCCAATTCGAGAACCATTTCCAGTCACTAAGAAGAAGATCGAGTTCACCAGCGATTGAAGCAGCATTTCTCGTTTCATCACCTCCTCCCTCAACAACTACTTGAATGAATTCCGGATCCAATAGAAGCATTAAGAACAGCATCTTCCTTAGCTTAATAATTACGTAGTAGAATGAGCTTAGCAGCATCCCTCCATTGCATGGCTTCTCCACTACCATCTCACCTAGCATACTATATTCTTAATGAGTAGTAAGTAGTAGTGTCAGATCCAATTCCATTCATTGGCCGAGTGAAAGCAGTAAAGGGTTGAACCCATGTGTGAAAGCGGTGAAGGTAGGGGATCCCTAACTCTATAATCCTCCCGTCTTTTCCGGCAAATGCTATGTTCAACTATGCCCACCCACCTCGACAAGCCCGGAACTTCCGTCAATAAATGAACGGAGGGATGAACCGAACCGGATTTGAATACAAGAGAAGAGAAACCTCCTGCCATAAGGAAGGGGAGATCTGTAGTAACAGCTCCTACACCTTGACTCCCATCCTGCCAAGCTGAGGCTGCCAGCGCATTGTATCTAACCACACTGTGGCAAATCGATACAAGTAGCTAAACAGCGAGCATCCGACATCTCCGGCCGAACGGTTAGGCAAGACTACGGCGCCTGGGTAAACATCCCGTTTACCAAACAAGACGTCGAGAGTCTCACTTAACCATTCCCCTCCTGCAGCCAAAGTGATAGCGGCTTTAGCATCCACCGGTAATGTGTGGAAGAGGGTAAGCTTTCTATGTGGATAGGACGTATCAACACCTTTTGCATTGCATCTTTTAAAGGATTCATAGTTGTGTTGGGTCCTGAGGACCAGGATGGCCGAAGATCAAAACCTAAATGTGCCAGGGGTTGATCATCGAAGCCAGGGCAATAACGATGAAGGAATTTGAGCGCTGATGTAGCTAACAGCCACCTTCATAGTCGATTCATTAGGGTCGTCACCTTCTACCCAACTAGTGGAAGTATCCACCGTTTTCTTTGTCTGTTAAGCCTCACAGCTATGGGACTTCCTAAAGAAAACTGCAATCGCAGTTTATCAACCACTCACAAGACCACCGAGATCTTCGACTTAGCTCCCAAAGGTAATCCACCCGGCCCTTCCCTTTACTAGTTAGGGGGGGCGGAAGAGAACGAAAGGGAGACAAAGTCCTAACTAAATCATAACACAAGAACCTCAACCGTCTACCCATTCCATCTATCATATCAGTCGAGTCGATCCGATTCGTTCTTATCTATAGATAACGCAAGAGAGAACTTATGACCTCGCGGATGGAGAGGGATTCGAACCCCCGGTATTCCTATCAATACTTCGGTTTTCAAGACCGACTCTTTCAACCGCTCAGACATCCATCCCTTCGCGCTTCGCCCGCCCTATCTATCCGCGCGCTGGCAGGTAGGGGCTTATCTATGTGATTCGCTACGCTTGCTTGCGCCTATCGGCTGACTCTATTGCCTGCCGGTTAGCGAGACTTTTCCGGTAGTACGAATCGCTACGCTTCGCTTGTTTCTATATGATAATATGCACCTTGGTTGCTGCGCTCCCTGCGGGTAATAGCAAGAGAGTGAAGAACGAATGATCCTCCAAACAAAAAGAGTGATTGAGTCCGACTCAAGCGAGTGAGTGAAAGGCGTGGCAAGAGAGCGAGTTCGACTCGCGAACGATCAGCAAGTGAAGGACCGATCCTTTTGCGCCAGTACTGTTGCGAGACTGGTACTTGGCGGCTCACGAGCAACATATAGACTAAGGTTGCCCATCACTCCCTCGCTCTTTTTTGAAGGCCCACCGCTCTCGTTCCTCTCCCGGTGGTCGAGTGACTTCGTTCCTCCATAAGAACACTGAACGCCCAGCTTCGCAGAGCAGCTCTCTCCCCAGCCCACAGCATAGTGTGGAATCTGGATCTACTGTGTGTTCTGACTCTATTGGATCAAGTCATAACCTACGCCTTCTACTAGTATACTACTATGGAGAGACTAAGCTCTATTTCAGAGATTGGACTCTCTTACTATTAGTCTGGGCTGTTCCCGAGCCAGGTTCCCTGGATCCATTCTGACCTAAATGGATGAATGAAGAAGGGGGCGGGCAGATACGACGGCCACACACACCTCTTTTTAGCCGACTAAAGCCGGATCCACTACACGGCTAGGATCAGAGAAAGATTGAGAAAAGGTAATGGAGCCCACTCTAGGCTCCGAAAGATCAGTAGCCGCCTGGGGCTGGCGGAAGTTCCCGCAGGTAGTGGGGTCGGAGAATCTCTCTTACTGGGATGGATGCTTTCACTCAATGGGCAAGGAGCTTCATGTCACCTCCACGCTGATTCAGAAGGTCTTCGGTCTACCGCACCTGCCAGCCATATCTATTCCTCGATTATTTTTATTGAAGGTACGAGCGAGATAGGAAGGACAGGGTCTAGGCCGGGAACAGCACCGCAGCGGGAACTCCCCTACCCGCCGGTCGAAGGCCATTAGTGATATGGGCAAAACAAAACTTACGTGAATACGTTGTCTCCAACCCCTATCACTTAAAGGTAGCTTCCATCACTTTGATCGGGGGTGAGCGTCGCTTTTAGTAGTAGGGGGGACGTTCCTGAACCAAGGAGGCATTCGTCAGCGTAGGAAGGCCGACCACTACATGAGAAGGAACAAAGGTCCTTTCATCGATTCTTCAACATTCTAAATAAATAGATCGACCCATAGGAGAAAGGGGATGGAAGAGACACAGGAATTGAATCTTGGATTCAACTCATTTCTGGCAATGAATGGCTGCCCGCTGACGAATGATTGATCGTGTTGCCATAAGCATCGAAAGCTATCAATGGGATAGTACAATGGAGGGGTAGGAAAGGTAATCTGCCGAGATGGGGATCACTTCACGGATCTATCTGGTAACAAAAGCACTCTTTGCCCCCGATCCTTCGATTCGTTCGAATGGCGAAAGCGATCCCGGCTAGGGACCACCTCAGGCTTTTCACGAGAGTTACGAGATGCGCCCGAACTCGAGAACCTTCGCTGAGCTAGGCAAGGCCTCGCTAAGCTTGGTCATTCCTTGGTCGTAACTTCAGTGTGACTCGTGAGGGCTACGAAGAGCTTGGTCTGCTGGGGCTCACTCAGAGACAAGTCAACCAATAAAAAAAATGATTAAAAAGGGGGTTAGTTGTTCATGACTTGGTGGAGGCAGAAGCGAAGAATAAAATAAAGAAGGAGAGCGGAAGAATGAATGACGAGCGTGGGCCGGCCAGCAAAAGCAATTCCCCCAGTTCTCGAAAGGTGGTATTCCAAGTCGGGATTCCGCAGGGAGTAGCTTTTAGCATTTCCTACATTGAAGCTGACCGAGAACTCCCTGAGCTGGTGCTCGCTGTTGCGGAGCTGCCGAACTAGTAAAGCACAAGCATGAGGAGTATGCTTCAAAAGCCAGACTAAATAGCCAGACAACTCTCGTCCGTAAATTGGAAGAGCTGAAGTAACTGACTTGTTTAAGAGAGGGGAGGGGACACCCGACTTAGGCAGCCCAGTCGCCCTTGTATAGTAATGGCCCCTAAGAGTTTCCCTTCTCTAAACTGTTCCATGTGGGTCAAACACAATGGGAGCGTTTTCGTTCCCGTCCGCATCAATTCAAGTTCTCATTTGCTTTCTTTTATTTACATAGTGCCATTGTCCTAGTTTTGTCATAGATTCTTTCATCCCCCTCAGTATGTTCATTCGTGTGGGGTTAGGATGTTGGCCTATAGCGTATTGGTTGTGTTCGCTCATGGCTCGGCGCTTTCATTATCCTTTGATCTCTGCTTCCCTTCCTTCTTTTCAAGTTCAACTCCTTTCGCCTATCCTTGACTTTCTTTGCTCGCTTCATACCTTTTATCCATGTCGTTCCCAGTTCAGCCAGGTCTTTCTTTGATTACAGCAAGGTCGTCGTTTTTGAGTGAACCAGGAAAAAACCTAATCCATCCCACTTTTAATGTTTCGAGCCTTCGCTCTGGCATAACATAAAAAGAGGTCCAGGATCGAGTCGTCTGTTCATATAATCACTTCGCTTCTGCCATCCCCCGTCTCCAAGGGCTGGTTTTCGCTTGCTCTTTATCGCACTTGGTCATTCCTCGGAAATGAGTTCGGTTCCTCGGGAGAGACTGAAAACTGAATGCGATCCTTGGGAGCCCTATCTCATCATCCCGGATTATTGGATTGACCAAATAGCATACCTGCCCGCACGCACGAACGGGTAGGCGATCGACAATGCCATAAGCGCAGGCGCTCCTGCTGACATAGAAACATCTCTTTCCATGTCACCGGTCTGCCTGCCCCGTTCTTTGTACATAAACGAGCCTATTGATGATGCTATGCTTTGGTAAGTAAGTCAGTAAGCGCCTTATTTGATTGTAATCTAATTGCGGCTTTCTTAACAACTGATATCAGAGATAAGGACGGGAATGCTTATGGTTCTTTTGTGAAGGGAATTCCACAAGGAAAGCATGTTTAAAATTCAAGCACCAGTTCTTTATTTGACCATCCCTTAAGAGTGAATGCAATCACGCATCCAAAGAGTCATAAAGAAAAGACATACCGAATCAATGGAAAGACCAAAGACTTGCAATACCTAAACTTCTTCTTACCAGAAAACCTTGGAATTGATACAAAGTAGCATCTACAACTGCAAAAAGAGGCCCTTCTACATTCTTATATTGCCCGATGTCTTCTTTACCACTTCCCGATCAAGAGAGGTGGGAGCCATGATAAAATCATTACCAGTGAACCCTCCTAGGATCCAACCCGGATGGGTTATCTCAATTGAGTCCAACAAAGGAGGACGCCAATCAAGACCTCTAAAGGTGACCATGTCAAAACATTTCCAAAGAAGCCCGAAACGACGTAGTTCTTCACTACGGTTCGAGCGTTTCCAAGAACGTTCGACAACGGGACCTTCAAAGAGATCACTTATCTTAAGTTCGTCCAAATCTCTAACCTTTTCGCAATACCACTGAAGATATTTAAGATACATGGATACCCAATTGTATACTAAAGTATGCTCCTGAATGTAATCTTCATTCTTAATAAAGAGGTTTTCAGGAGGAAGTTTGAATTCCTTCGGATACATCTCCTTCATTAAGAAATGGATTAACATCCACTTGAGATAGGGATTGAGGGGTCGAGGTTCAAGAGTCAAGATGCAGAGGAACCACTGCCCAATAGTGCTTTCACGAAAGCCGGTCCCCAGTGGCTAATGTAATTACTTTTGAACTCGAATGCTCTGTCTTTGTCTTCTGACTTATGGACTCAAGCAAGTCGGGCAGGAGTACTTTGTAAGGGGAGAATCCTTTGAGTAGGCAGGAATCCGGGAAGGAATAAAGGTTAGATTGTCAACAGCGATCAGGCAACAGTCGTCAAAGACAAGGAAAGAAAAGAGGTAGTTCACTAACCGGAAGCCCAGGAAGGCTAGGAATGGGATCACTATTTGTTATGCCACTCAGGAAAGGAAGAGATGGCCACTCATCAAGTCGTTTCACCACCTTTACTAGATTCTAGACGAATGCTTCTTCTTCAAAGGAAGCCCAAAGCTCAACTACCATGTAATGAACCCGTTGATCGAGTAGTTTATCCGGTTCCTGGATCATTCTCTTTTCTCAAAGGGGTTGTCTCTACTAAGCAAGAGTCATCTAAAGACAGGAAAGGCCGACTTAGCTAACTGTTCGGAAAGCCAAGACCAGACAAGCAAGCCAAGCAAGCAAGACAGCCAAGACAGGGAGAACGCATTAGAGAAAGCCAAGAAGTGTCAAAGGAGGATTAACCAACGACGCAATACTACTGTTCACTTGCTCCGAAAGGCAAGGGAAGAGGTCAAAAGGTATATTGCTAAGACAACTGGAGCAACTAGAGAGTCAACTAAAGCACCTACTGGCAATCATACATACTATTGCGTGCGACTAATGCCAGCTTTTTACTTATAGGGCTAAAGCAACAGAACCGACTAGCTGATGAAAAACGTGATCGTCTTCATATGGCGGTTGTGCCACTTGTTTGTCTTCCTTGTTGGTTTTATCTTTTCCTCGGCTTATTGGACTCTTTTTCTGCCATCATTATCAATTATTTAAGTCTACGTTCCATTCTACGTCTACTAAGGCAAGCCGGCTAGGCAGCGGCGAAGAAGGTAATGGCACCTCTTCCCTTCCTAAAGCCATGAGAGTAGGAGTTGGATGGAAACTAATACTGCTGAAAAATAAAAAAAGACAGACAGTAGGGTTGGTGTTCCGTAAATCTAGGTTTGAGGGGGCCCACCTCCCACTCCCCCCTCCCCTGGTCAATGGCACTTGATTGATTGACCAAGGCAGGCCTCGTTTGACGACGATGGAATTTATTCTACCGCGCCAAACTACCTCCGTTTGGAGAATCTTCTATGATGTCGGAATACGAATGAGATCAGAAAGGCCATCATTGGGGCAAACGATGCAATAGCTTCGGTTAGAGCAAAGCCCAAAATGGCATAACCAAATGATTGTTTAGCCAATGATGGATTTCGCGCCACGGAATGAATCAAAGAACTAAAAACGTTTCCAATACCGACAGCAGCTCCCGCTAAAGCAATTGTAGCAGCTCCGGCACCTATTAATTTTGCACCTTCTAACATCTCGTCGATGTTGATAATTCTCGTCACGTCACGCTTTTCCTTCGCGATTTCCTGGATTCCTCGTCGATTCTTCCCCACGTTTCTTTTCTTTTCTCTTGGGCATCTCACTTGGTGGCTCAGTTGGCATTAGCCGTTTGCTTATGAATGAACCTAGCGGAGCACTGTATATACGCAATTTTTGAAAACCAAACTTCCGAAATATCAAACTTGCTTTTTTTTTTCTGCATCTTTTTCTTATCTAGGATCTTGCCATGTGTCTCTGATGGACAAAACCTAAATAGTTTATGTTTTTTATATACGATATAAATATGAGTCTTTCTTATCTTTTTGTTGTTTTTATAGTAGACAGGAGAACTCTACTTTGAAGAGGGAGTGGGATTATATCCATTTAGTCGGCCGGCCCATGTATGGGAGTTCTTCCCAGCAGACATTAACTGAACCTATCGGACACTAACTTCGATAGATCATATTCTCTTTTTGGCATGGATATATGGACCAACTAAGAGGAGCTTTCGAGCCGAAGCGGCCGCACTGGGAGTTCAGATAATCCGCCGCGTTGTCAGTATAGTGAGTGGAGTAGGCCAGTACAGGAGTACATAAATGACTTCTGTTAAGGGAATCCCCGGCTTGGTAGGACCCCGAAGTTTCGAAGAAGTACAAGGGTCATTCCTATCTCAGAACAGAGCTTGCTTTAGTTGATGTTGTCTTTTTTCGAAATGAGTATGAAAATAAAGTCTGCGGTGTTCAAAACCAATCTGTCCGACCCCACCCCGTCCTAATATACTTTTTGGAAGGGTTTAATGGCTACAGCGGAACAATAGCGGATAATTGAGTCTAATTATAGATAGGAGATCAATGGGAGGCAATAATCTTATATGCCCACCTAGGTGACAGAAAAAAAAACGGTAACAACGGCGAGTGAGTTTGTTCCGTTCGCTGATTCTCGTTCCCCGCAGCGGTACAAGGGGGAAAGCAATGATGGAACCATTCCACCTGGCCTTCCAATCTGATGAAGCTGATTCTCTAGGAGATGTGCCGCTGACTGGGTTCAGGACACAACCATCGTCCGAACCGTCTGCTACCAAGTCCATGGGGGCCTTTGGTTGGAACCCATAACAAACTGAAAAAGCACTTCTGCCGGTCGACGAATGCGTGCTCCGGTTGTAGCAGTGTTGAATGAACGGCAGGGACTCATCCCAGACCGGGTAACCTTAAAGGTGGTCCCGATGTTAGATTCTCAACATTTGAACCGACGGTTCTATTGGTGACCCATTCAAAATAAGCTGGCCGCTTTGACTTTGATTAGCCAATAGAGTGCGGGGGGTGCTGTGCTCCTCTTCATTTGCTCCCGTTAACGACCACAAAGGCATACATAGAAGGCAGATGAGAGAAAGCGCTCGATGAACGATGATTGAAGATGCCTTCTATGTATGCGTATGCCGTAGTAGACCACTACATTTTGGAAGCAGAATTCGGCCAGCGCATCGACCTGGTACAAAATGGCCATCTTACTGAATCCGAAAGGTCGACTACGACAAAAACGTAGTTATTCCCCCTCCGGCAATCGTCCTACGAAATCTATGGTTATGCTTTTCCCATGGCCAGGAAGGTATTGGGCTGATAAAGCCCCAACTTCCTGTTGGACGGCTTCGACGTGCTGCATAGAGCACACACAACCCATCACCGTTGGACATCTGCTTCTATCCTGGGCCAATAAGAATGCCTTTCCAGGTGAGCCAGAGTTTGATCCACTCCAAAGTGTAATCAAACTCTGGCGTCATGAAGGACCGCGAGACGCCTTTCTTTGCCCGACATACTCTGCCGTCTTTGTAGAGTAAGTCGTCTAGCCGGCTGTAGCCATCTGCCGTCTGCAGTCGGGCCGTCTTCTCCCAGACGCCTTTCGACGTCCCTCCGAGTACTCCGCCGTAAAGTCCCCGAAGTCCAATAAAGTGGTAGAAACAGCAGTTGCGGCAACTACTGGGGGTCTGGACAGAAAATCTGCAACCGTCGTTGGCCCTTCTTTTCTTGTACTTGATCACCAACTCGAACCGTTGCAGGAACTGAAACTCACTTCATATGACGCGCCTCCTGAAGCTTGGACTGCATCTGTAGATACTGAAGGGGCTTGTGATCAGAGTGGCCTATTCGTAAAGCGTCTCCTTCCCGAGCAAATAGTGCCTCCAGTGTTTCACAGCCAGCACTATCGTGTACATCTCCTTCTCGTACGTGGGATAGTTTAAGACGGCTGTATTGAACGTCTCACTTTGGTACGCGACCACCCTATTACTTCTACTAAGCGTCTTGCCATAAAACGGCTCCAAAAGCATGAGTCAAAGCGTCCGTCTCGATTCGATTTCGAACGGCTTCTGAACGTCTGGCATGGCCAGAACCGGTGCTTCCCCTACTCTCGTCAGCTTCCAAGCCTCTCTTAACCCTGTTTTGTTTAATGATAAAAAGCGATCAAAGGAGTGTGTTCGGAGAATGAGCCTCGGGGATTGGGTATCAATTATCGGTTTCACTGCTCCATGGAGGTGGGCACCAGACCCGCCGTAATCTCCTTTTATTCCCTGGGTTGTTGGATCAGCACTGGCCCCAATTGAAGCTATTATTGCATCGAAGGGTATTATAGGTGCATCTCGAACAAGATGATCCAATTCCCCGGCTTTGACGAGGTATTCAATCAGTCCCGCATTCATCTCTTATCCGTCCGAGTGAAATGGGTTCATTCCGTCTAGCGCAAGAAGCACCAGCAGCAGATCGATCCGATAGCATATCTATACCTAGGAGCAGCACTGGCTAAGGATCCGCACCTGTAAGCGGAGCCGAGCAGGGCTGGGAGCGAAGAAAGCGAGAGAGGTGGAGGTAGAACGGGATCAAGACCGCATCTGGCCGTAGTAGTTACAAGTCCTGATGAGTCTTCGGTCCTCGTACAGATACATATCCATTGTTGCGACCTGTTCCGGTCCAGCAGCGTCCCAGATCCTCGGATCCGGATCGATACCTGGAACCGGTAGCGTTGGTGACCTGGGAGCGGATACATACCAAAAGCCAGTAACAGATACGGATCGAGATAGATCTGTTAGTCCAGGGGCATAGACCCAGCAGTAGACTTTGAAAGCACCCGGCCTTTCAATAATTTCCTTCCTCTCACCCCCTATCACTTAAAGGCCCTCCTCTCTCTGAAGGGTGAGGATTTCAGATCACCGGATCCAAGAGCTTTTGGGGTGTGGGTCGGCTAGAGGAAGAACATGATTTCGGATCCGGGGAGAGGTGGAAAGCCAATGGAAGATCTACCATGGCTGGGGGAGATATTGCTAATTCAATTCGATCGAGACAGCTGATGAACCGAACTCCGAGCGATATGTATCTCATTTATCCCAATTCCGACTATACTGACTATACCTACCGGACTGACCGGAATGACTGGAATGACTAAACCTGTCCTTTACGTCTATAGGGGGCGTAACGTCGACGGCTTGTGTAGCGAGGGGCTTTCCCCTTACTAGTAAAGGAGAACCTTAAAGTCCCTATCAACTAAGCGGTCGGTCCTTCGCTTCGCTTCCTTAGCCTTAGGCAACGAGCGACAGCCCTCGCCGCTTTGTCTTATGACACGTTATGTAAACTGAACATGTCTTAGTGCTTTACGTTACGCTGGAACTCGTTCTTAGTGCTCACGCCCCTTTAGAGATAGGGGGGTCAAAAGTAACTTCTTTAATGATAAATAATTGGAATCTTCCTTAAGATAGTATCTGGCCCTGTACAAATATGATCCAGATGCATGTATGATAAGAAAGATTGTTGATAGATAATATATATGGACATATGCGCGCGTATCAGGAACGAAAAATAAAAAAGGATATGGTCGAAACCCAGGAAAGAAATTTGAGTACTAAATACTAAGCGAAGAATAGAAAAGAAAGACAGAAAGAAAGAGTGGCATAGCAATTAATGCTATATTTTTATTTATACGATTGGATTGTTCCGAAAGTGAATGACTTCCCCTTACTAATAAAGGGGGTGACTCGAACGTTAGCTTTTCGTCCCAATGAGAGTCTCCCTTTGGGAACAACTGAGTATCGCCCAACGAAGAAAGTGTCTTTATCCCGAAGCTCCATTCAGTAATATCCCGCCCGCGTCCTTCCATTTTTCCAATTAGGGCAAGGAGTGTTAAGGGTTCTTCCATCTATGGTTTGGCTGCGAAAGGCGCTCGAATAGAAAGACCTTTCATCAGTCGCCACCCGCTTTCCTTTCTTCTTTCACAATGAAAAAGGTCCGGTCATTCAACTAACTTGGTATAAAGTTCCCATGCCCCGGGTGGAGCGCTAGGTGTATCCTCCTTCACTTGGGACGTGGCAATGATTTTTACTCTTTTTCTATAAGATATAAGGGTCCGGTCGATCCGAATGTTTCATAGTGAGATCCAACTATGAGCCGTCATCACGATCTCCGTGGTCCCGTCCGTCGGGGCAGCGCGGGAATTTCGAAGCTGATAAATCAGTTGTTTGGGACGACTGGTGCGTCTTTTCCAATCCCCCAATCCCTTATAAGTTGTTCTCAGTTCCCGGATTTGAATTGCGGGAACCCTTGAGTTCAAATACGGCTCCCTAACCTAATAATGTATTGGGTTGACTTGCTCACCGGAAGATTCTTTAGAACATGTTCCAACATGACGAAGCGGCTGTGAAACCACCCGATTGTACCCAACCGCTGCATAAGGAGTACTAACTACTTCTACCAAGGGGATTGCAACTGCAACAAGGGCTACCTTCGGCAACCAACCCGTTGAGATACCAACGTAGCTCGCCCTACTTCAATAATGGCTTTGAGCATTGATAAGCATTCTTAGTGAGGGTCGTTTTACGTTTTTTTCGCGTTCTTACTGATAAGACGCGCTGGAGGGGCCTTTTTTTTTTTGCCCTGGTTTACATTAAAGCTAAACTATCACTGAGGTGGCCGGCTCTGATCTCCATATACACAAGTCGTAAGACTGGCCATTCATCCGATATGAGAACGGAACATCGTGCTTGTTGGTCATCAAAAAGTGGTGAGTCAAACCAATTCACTCCATGCTTTTGTTTTATCTACCCCGGGGCCAAGGGAAAGCGCTAAAGGAGAACCATTGAAAGAGGGGGATAACGAGTTGCCTAGTTGGTGGTGTACGCTAAGCCTTGCCTTGGTGGTTCTGGTTCTATCCGGTAATACGCTTGGTTCTTCTCTTGGCGGATAAAGAGAAGCCTATACGAACACTATTCAGTGAAGTTCTCTTATCAGCGTACTTGAGTGAAAAAGGTCGAACACGTGTTCACCTTTGTCACTCAAGCAAGTAGCCCGCAACTCCATAGTGCTCTCATAGTGCTCATAGTGCTCGCCTTTTTCATAGTTGTAGGGCTATAGGCGGAGAAGCAAGCCAAGCATCTATAGACCTGGCTGGCCCAACTATAATGGGTCCTCTCGTCGAAACAAAACATGTGCCCCCGTGTGATCCGAGAATGGGATCAAGATTGCCCCAGACAAATTTAGCCGGAAAGGTGGCAGGTTCCTCACCCACCAGGGCATGGAAGAAAGAACGGCCCTACTCACTTCACTACAAACGAATACACCTCTCGCGTCCCAAATCCAACGGCGGCTGTCCTCCACTGCAGCTGGTTTGGGATGCGTGTCCAAGCGGGCTAGTAGGGATGCTAGTGAATCAATTTCCCAGTCATTCACTTTCATCGAATTAGGGCTTCTAAATTTCGGAATCCATAGAATCCTATCAGCTTCTCTCTCCATGTAGCTACTGACCAAGGCACCCTTGTTGTCTGCCGCCTCATACAGGATTGGGAAAGACAGCTTTAGGGGAGTGTCTCCGCACCAAAGATCTTCCCAGAATCTTACTCTGTCTCCCATACCGACCTTCAATCTGATGCCTTTGATGAAATCATCGAAGACCTTGGAAATGCCTTTCCACAAGCATACCCCTTAGCTACTTAGTACCTCGTTGCTGTCCCAGTCTCTGTTCCTGCTCCCGTACTTTTAGGTTATGATAGTCCTCCATAAGCTATCCCTCTCCTCTCCAAATCTCCATAACCACTTGCCTAAAAGTGCTTGATTCATGAGCTTTACAGGCCGGAGACCCAGACCTCCCTCTTCCTTGGGCCTGCAAACCTTGTTCCACTCCACTAGATGATATTTGAACTCCTCTTTTCTACCTTCCCAAAGGAAATCTCTCTTTATCTTTTCAATCCTCGCAGCCCTTGACTAATAGGGGGGATGGAATGGTAAATAATGAGAGAGAATATGTAGGAAGGCTCGACAATGTACTGTGGATAAGGGTAAGTTTCCCACCTTTGGATAAATAGACTTTCTTCCAGGAGGCAAGTCTCCTCTCAAAGCGTTCCACCACCGGATCCCATATCGCCTTAGACCGGTATTTAGCGCCCAACGGGAGACCAAGATAGGAGGATGGGAGGCAGCCCACCTTGCACCCCAAATCTGCCGCGAGTTCCTCTATGTTGATCACCTCTCCCACTGCAAAGATTGAACTTTTCATCAGGTTTATCCTGAGTCCTGAAACCGCCTCGAAGCAACGCAAGGTACATCTAAGGAGTCTGAGCTGCAAATGATTGGCTTCACATAGGAAAAGAGTGTCATCAGCAAACTGAAGGTGAGAGATAGGAGGCGCCCCTTCGCTTACCAAAAAACCTGCCAATAGCCCACTCTCCTCCAACTTCTTAGTAAGTCTGCTTAGCGCCTCGGTTACAATAATGAATAGAAAAGGGGATGGTGGGTCCCCTTGTCGAAGACCCCTGGAGCTGTGGAAGAAGCCTGTGGGGGAGCCATTCACGAGTACCGAGAACGATGCCGTCGTTATACACACCTTTATCCACTTTACCCCGAATCCCATTCTTCTAAGCAAATATTCCAGAAACCTTCAGTTGACATGGTCGTAAGCCTTTTCCATGTCAATTTTGCATAGAACTCCCGGTTCCCCGCTTCTAATTCTTGAGTCAATGCACTCGTTCGCTATTAGGACTCCGTCCAGGATTTGCCTTCCTTGAACAAAGGCGCTCTGATGGGGCGATATGATCAAACTCATCGCCTTCTTCATTCTGGATGCTAGCACTTTCGCAATGATTTTGTATACGCTACCCACCAGGCTTATCGGGCGGAAATCTCTAATGTCGACGGCTCCGCCTTTCTTTGGGATCAAGGCAATGAAAGTGGCGTTGGCACTTCTCTCCAGTGAGGCATCTTTGTGGAACTCCAAAAGCACCTTCATGAAGTCATCCTTGACCACCCCCCAGCATTTTTTATAAAAGGCGATGGTGACTCCGTCCGGACTTGGGGCCTTGTCTCCACACATCTCCCCCAGAGCCTTGAGAACCTCCTCTTCCTCAAAAGGCCTTTCCAACCAATCACACATCTCCGTAGGGATGCTATCAAATGATACTCCGTCTAGCGTCGGTCGAAACGAATGCGGTTCCACGTAAAGCTCTTTGTCAAACTTTTCGACCGCTAATCGAATCGCTTCCTCCTCCTCCAGAACGACCCCTTCTACCTCCAGTCTAGATATGGTGTTTACCCTTCTTCTCGCGTTCGCTACTCGATGGAAGAACTTTGTGTTCTTATCCCCCTCCCTTAACCACGTAATTCTCGACTTTTGCCGCCAACTAATCTCTTCCAACCTGGCTAGCCTCCTTCATTCTTCTTTGGCTGATACTCTCAGAGCTATTTCTGCTGATGATAGAGGTCTTGATTCTTCTGTGCGGTCTAGGTACGCAATTTCCTCCAAAGCTTCCATTTTCTTCAAGTCCACCCTCCCAAACTGCTCCTTATTCCACTTCCTCACTTCCTCTTTCAAGGCTTTAACCTTCTTACAAAAGACGTGACTTTCCCTTGAAACGAAAAGGAAGACCACCAAGAAGCTACTTTTTCTAGAAAACCAGCATCCTCCAGCCACATGTTTTCAAATTGGAAAAGGGATGGCCTTCTCTTTATACCTCCCCTATCTGTTCATTATAGCTGAGAATGGGGA